CGGGGGAAAGAATAGGAAAGGTGATTTCACTATATTTCTGACCAGGAACAGGGCCTATGACAAGAATATTTTTTTGATTGGGGCGATAGCTCTGAAAAGACAGATTGCCCATCTTTTCTTTTATCTCGGGGGAAATACGATCGGGAGGGGCTAATTCAAAACCCTCTGGTAAAATAAGAACAGCCCCCACATTCAGGGCTCCTTTTTTACCATTAGCAAGAACTTGTTTCACTTGCATATCATAAGGAATTCGAACAACTGCTTCAAATACAGTATCGGGAAGTACCGCTTGCGGAACCTCAATATCCACCGGTTTATTAGCTAAATGGCAATTGGCGCATACAATACGTCCAGTCGCTTCTCGTGGATTTTCATAACCCTGCTGTGCAAAAATGGGATATGCATTTGAAATGGATGTACGAGTGATGATATATATCATGAGCGATATGGAAATAGATCGAGTAATTTGTTCCTTTATCCAAGAAAAAGTATTTCTAGTTTGCATGGTCCAACCATTGATCCCGAAAATATATTTATACAATAAATTTGGGTAGGTCACTAATGGAGTTTCCTATCCACGATTCTGTTATTTACTGGAATAATTTGTTTTTACTCGATTAATATATATAGGAATATAGGATGAATCTCTGGGATGGGTAGAAATAGAAAGCGATTTTCAATGCTTTGCTTATGTACAACTGCAAAGTAAGAAACATTATAATTGGATTAGGTAGATAATTTTTCAGTCATTCATTGAATGATAAATCACTACAAGTGACGGAGATACGCGATTTAAATAACGGAAAATCCAATATTTTAAAATTGTATCTAGAATGACTGGAAAAGTGGAAACAAGGCCAGATATAATTTGATCATTATGAACAAATCCAAAATCCTTGTAGACAAAGCCAATCATCAGTTCCCAACCATGGGGCGAATGAAATCCGATACATAAATCAGTTAATAAAAGAAGAGAAAAAGCTTTTATTGTGTCACTTAAGTTATATAGGAATTCTTGAGCCCAAGAGTTAAGAATAACGAGTTCTTTATTACCCAAAATAGAATAACCACTTAGAATAATGAAACATATTATATTTGTCGAGAAGTGCAAAATCGTATGAATACGACCCTCGTTGTGTATCTTGATTAATTGGATTGTTTCTTTGTGAATTCCTATACGAAGGTTTTGTAGATGTGTCTCCGAGTATTCCTTGATCATTTCCTCTAAGAAGAGGAGTTCCTCTAATTCTATGAATTTTTCTAGAATACTCTTTTCTTCAAGATCATTCAAAAAAGTTTCGGATTGCCTAGTGTTCCACCAATTAGTAACCCATGATTCCAGACTTTTTTGAAAGGAGAGAGAAATCCACCAGGGCAAAAATACTATAGATGCAAGATATAAAAGAGGAGTGAATGCTTTCTTTTTTGCCATTTTTTCATCTGTGAATTGTTAATGAACCCATCTCATTCGTCGACTCTATGTAATCTAATATTTCTCTCACGCATCAGTTCTATTACAAGTTATCAAACCTATGAATCTATTCACTCTTTTTTATTTGTGATTTCGTGGTTAGGCCTTGAATCTAGAAAAAAATACGGAAAAAGATGAAAAATTCGAATGAATATAATATATATGAATAAATAATATAATAAAAATTGTTTCCCTATATCTCAATCAGTCAAATTCGAAGCATATATCTCTTTTCGATGAACGCCCGGAAAAACCACTTTACTTTAAATAATGAATATGAATAGTATTCAGATTTTGAGACAAAAGAACTACTTTTCTATCATTCTCCTTTTCTATCATTATATAAAAAAAACCTCTAATATTTCGAAAAAATTTAACTGACTATGAGTAGTCATCGATAGAATAATTGAGGTAATTTTCTGAAAAATATTGTGAAAAATGAGTGACAAAAAACGACATAAATAAATTGGCTACATTATAAGAGATCCAAATTTTTCGTCATTAAGGAGCACAAAAAGTCTAAAAAGAAGCTTCAAAAAAATTACAAGATATGATCTATCTGAATCTAAAGTTTCAATTCCAACAACTAAAAAGGGGGAATTTCCTTATTTCGAAATGGTTGATTATGAGATTTTCTTTTTTTCTTATTTTTTTATTTAATATATAATTGAATTGTGTATGTGTATATTTCGATACATATAAAAGATCCCCCAAAAAGGTTTTTTTATACTTGTTCTATATATGTCTGCTTTGACTCGAATGAATGTTCTGAAGAAACCTCAATTAAGTTATGTTATAGAAAAAGAGGATTCTTGCTTTTTTGCCCTCCCGCGAGAAAGCATTCATTTCTCAGCCGATTTCTTAAAATACTTCAATAGGTACACGCAAGAAATAAGCCAATTCAGCAGCTTTTTGTTCCATTTCCCGTGGAGTAAAATTCTCATCAGTACGAGTCAATGGAATGGCTCCCTGGCCTCTGATATCCATATAAAGGACACGACGAGCATAAATACCCTCTTTAACTTCTATTCTGACGGACTGAATATCTTTTATAAGAAATCGGAGGAAGACCCGACGATTTTTTCCAGGGAATCCCCAACGAAAGATACACACTATTCCGTCTTTTCTATCAAATCGATCATAACCACTACCTACATTCCACGAAATTGTGCACCACAAATAGGAGCTAATAAAAAGACCCGCGATCCCATAGAAAGACATCACAATCCCTTGTGGAAAAAAAACTATTTGCTGAGACGGAAATAAAGATATCAAATTTCTACCAAGATAACTCGAGGTTCCAACCAACAAGAATCCTAATGAACCTAAAAAAAGGATAACAGCCCAGCAGAAATTACTTGTTTTTCGAGCCCCCGTTATAGGTTCTATCCATATATGTTCTGATCGACAACTCATACTTGATCCGGTTGCTTTTTTTGGAATTGAGAGAATACCCCAAATGAATTTGCCGTTTATTTCCGAAGTAACTCGCATCAACTAGCACTAGTTTGATGTGAACCTTTAGGAGTAATTCATTAAATTGGTTAGATCTAAACTAATAACACACCCTTCGTATGACTCACTAAAGATAGCCACATGTATATAGATAGACCAACTTTACAGTTCAGCTATTCGCCGATTCGGGTCTATTTGAAACTAGCTAATAGCATTTTGGGGAGATTTCGACGGAAGCCTCTTATACCATATTTAGCTAAATGGATATCTGTGTTATGATACAAGCGTCAGTTTTGAAAAAAAAAAAGAATATTTTGCGCCCTCGGCTCTAAACAATCTTGTTTTTTTGAACATGAAGAAATAAAGAAGCCATTGCGATTGCCGGAAATACTAGACCTACTAAAGGGACCAAAACAGAGGGAAAATTAAGAGTTGTCATAGAATGGGCACCTCGATTTACTATTTGTACCTGTTATTATTATTTAGATTTTATATTTATTATTTATAATATAAAGATATCTTATTATTATTATATAATATATATATAAAGATCTTACTTATATCTTATCTTATATATATATATTATTTAATTTATTTATTATACTTATATCTTACTTATATATAATAAAAATATAATAATAATAATATAATATAGTATTTAAGTATTTATATTATATTATAATAATTTGAATAATAATTTGAATTTGACTTGATTATAATTTGATAATTCTAAATTGGAATTATTACTACTTAAAATTTTTATTAATATCTATATCTATTAAGAATTAATTATTAATTAAAAATAATATAAGTATCTACTATCTAAGTCTAAGTGAGTATATAATGTAGTTTTTCATCTTTCTACATGAAAAATTTGAGAGGATATGGATGAGATATTATTTTCTTCATTTTTTGCTCTTGTCTTCGAATTTCATTCACTAAGCAAAAAGTTTTTTTTAATGAATTAGATTCTATTTATATTGATTCAAGGGTTTGTTAGAATCCCATCCAGCAGGGATTCTTAGTCAAAATAGGATTATCGTACGCTATAGAAAGATAAAAAATTCTATACTATATTTTCTAGATTTTAATTTTAATTATATATGACGAGAAGAAGATTTTTTTATTTGCCTAATTTCACGAAAAAAAGAATTTCATCTTTTATCTTGTTAATAGAGACTTCTTGATCAATAATCAGGAATATAGAAAAAGGGTCAGATTTCCGATTTTATGTGACTTTTGATTCGTTATACAATTAGATCTTATGTCAACAAAGAAAACCCATTCGTCTCAATTTCACTTGTATTCCGATAAACGAATAACTTGTTTGCTCAAAATAATGGACTTAATGTTCTAATTTTGATTCAAAGGAAAGAAAGTGTGGAGTTGAAATAACTCACTCAGAACGCCTTTTAAAGGATTACGTGGTACGATTAGATCGAATAAACCCTTCTGGAATAAATACTCAGACGCTTGTGAACCTTCGGGTACTGTTTTATTCAATGTTTGTTCAATTACTCTTTTACCCGCAAAGGCAATGTAGGCATTGGGTTCGGCAATAATGATATCCCCCAACATACCAAAACTGGCTGTCACCCCACCAGTAGTAGGAGATGTAAGGATTGGTACATAGAATAACTTTTTATTTGATTGATAATCATATAAAGCAGAAGATATTTTAGCCATTTGCATCAAGCTCAAACTTCCTTCTTGCATACGTGCCCCTCCGGAAGCACACACTATAATAAGAGGTATAAATTCTTTAGTAGCATATTCAATCAAACGGGTAATTTTCTCCCCGACTACGGATCCCATACTACCCCCCATAAACTGAAAATCCATAACCCCTATTGCTACGGAAATACCGTTTAATTGCCCTATGCCTGTTTGAACAGCCTCGGTTAATCCTGTCTTTCTTTGATAAGAATCGATACGATTTTTATAAGGCTCCTCCTCCGAATGAAATTGAATGGGATCCAGAGAAACCATGTCTTCATCCATAGGCTCCCAAGTACCCCGATCGATCGAAAGTTCGATTCTATCAGAACTACTCATTTTCAAATGATATCCACAT